TATGTACTAGTCTAGTACTATACGTACATAATTGATACATGTACGAATCCGATATCGACATAGATTCAAGACATTTTCTTGAATCATGTGATGAGGGGATTCGTACCTTGAATCGAATTCTTAGAAAAAAGAAAACTCATTTTTGGAATTTTCTGGCTTAGTGTGAGATAGTAATAGGCATATTTCATCTGAACGATAAACGGAGCAATGAATAAAAAAAGAAATGGGGGTTTACCCTTTTTCAGATCGGGCCAATCATTGACTGAACTGAAGGAATCCTATACTTCTTTTCGTTATCGTTATATAGAATAATATGGGATGCTTCACTTTATGAATGAAGCACCAAATCAAACAAAAAAATCGATCGAATCATAACATAGAAAATAGGAAAGACTCTTTGGATTTAGCCATACCATTAGATCATATTGACAATTCCAAAAAACTAATGATACTATCATCATAGTATGATGAGGGTCGGGCAGATATGCCCCCATCGTCTAGTGGTTCAGGACATCTCTCTTTCAAGGAGGCAGCGGGGATTCGACTTCCCCTGGGGGTAGGGTACTACGAAAGGAAGTTGATCATGGATTATCAAGATTATAAATAAGCCTAGAATTAATTCTTCCTGGGTCGATGCCCGAGCGGTTAATGGGGACGGACTGTAAATTCGTTGGCAATATGTCTACGCTGGTTCAAATCCAGCTCGGCCCAAAAATTAGCCCCTCCATGAGTATGATATAATTAATTTGTCCTACAAAAACAGAAATGCCTAATCTAATCCATATAAATAAAGAGAAAAAGTCAATTTTTTGCTCTATACATATTTTATTTTTATCATCTGTTCTGATCTTTCTAACGATCTATATTCATGATTCTTAAATCTTAAATAAAGTATCAAGAAAGGAAAAGGGGTCTTTTTTTCTCATTGAAAGATTCAATATCCTTTTTTACAATAAAAAAAAGAACCACAGGCCGGCTTACTAGTAATTCGTATCACTCTCACTAAAGCATATATTTATGTAGATATCAATATATCATTCGTGTATCTCTTATAACATGACATGACAAGTAGAATATTTTTATGAAACCATAAATATATGCCATATACCTTGCTGGGATTGTAGTTCAATTGGTCAGAGCACCGCCCTGTCAAGGCGGAAGCTGCGGGTTCGAGCCCCGTCAGTCCCGAACTAGGATATAGGACCTAATGGATTTTTCATTCAATTCATCTCTCTATTTTCTGCGAAAGGCAACACAGGGAGCAAAATGGAATTCCGGCAGGGGATCCCTATTTCTTTTGTTTTTTGTTTCACATTTCTCATCAGACAAAGACGGAAATTTCCATTTCTTCCACTAGTATCGATTTATAAGGTATAGACGTATGTGGGTTGGTACAATCGTCGGTATTACATTACAATATTCAGACTATATTGATTGAGTATTTTAAGAGATACCATACTCACTTTCTTTTTGATTGTTCTTGATCAATAAAATTGAATGGAGTGTCCTCATTTTTACCGAGAGTGCAGACACAACTTATCTTCGTTTATTGTACGATACACAATAAACTTCATATAATTAACTCGACAGAGTACTACTTTTCAGGTTAAATCACCCCTTTTCGATTCGAATTCCGGCTTTGTTTGTGTTATCCTCAATTATTAATTAATACTAATTTGTTGGAAGCAACCTATCTCATTCTCATTCAAATTGCATACTGAATTTGTGATGTATACGTTCTAATCCCAATCCAAGAAGAGTATACTAATTAAATAAAAAGAAAAGGCCAACCAAGCAACCCCCCCCCTTTTTTTTATTAGTAAATTGGTTGGAATATTCGATTTTTTATAATTAATTTGTCCTTTTTTCCATCTCACTTCTATTGTTTGTTTGGATTGGATCTGTGTATGACCCATAATGGTTATATGATACCTCATAACTGTATGTATTATATGTATACTATTGTATGTATAAGTAGTAGAATTGTATAAGGAAGATAATAGGTTATAGAAAAAAAATGAAAGTCCAACGATAATGATAGGATTTATGATTCAATCAAAAATACCATTTTTTATTTCTATTTAGTATGGATAAAGGATTTGACTATGTTATACTATTCAATTCTCGACAAGGAATCCATTTGATAGATCAGATATTGTTATTCATAATATTGATCTGATTCAGTATCATCAGGATGCAATTCATCCCATTGAATTTACAGGAGTCAAATTTATCATCTCTATGGGATTAGATCCCGAGTTATTGCGAAACAAAAAACAAAAAGAAGATTATGGAAGTAAATATTCTTGCACTTATTGCTACTGCACTGTTCATTTTAGTTCCTACTGCTTTTTTACTTATCATATACGTAAAAACAGTCAGCCAAAATAATTAATTTGAATGAAACTTGAATTAGTAGTTCTTATCAATGATTGAAGAAATGAAAGAAAGAGATTCAAACTTTCAGTCTTAAATGAAATGATCGGGCTGGAATCAGAAATAGAAGTATCTGAGATAGTGTGGTAGAAAGAACTATATATATAGTTCTTTCTACCACACTATCTTAGTATTATAGAATGTTTCTAAAGTTAAGTTGTATTGTCTACGAATATAGTCTTCATTTCGTATAGATCAATTTAATATATGTACATACATATATTAGATGTACCTCGAAATAGTATTCTTATTTTTTTTTAGGCTTCGCAAAAGAAAATGATCACAATAAAGAATTGATACAATTGAATTATTCAATCGATTACTCAATTAGTACCCTATAACCCTAGAGTCCACTCCTTCCCCATACTACAAGTGAAAGAGAAAATGTAAAGACTACCATTAAAGCAGCCCAAGCGAGACTTACTATATCCATGTGAATTATGTCCCCTATCTCTATGAAGGAATTGTTCCATTATTGATTAATAATCATAGTGGAATCAATGGCGCAGAGTCAAAATGTAATTCTGACTTAAAGATATTGATGAACCAAACCAATTCAATGAATACACTTGTAAAGGGTTCCTATATTTATATTATTCTTTATTATTATTATATTTCTGATAGAATCAGTAAGCATTAAGTAAAAATACACAGACCTTTCTTTGGAAATATAAAATTTGACTCTATAAGAGCAGACAGACCATCCTGATTGCATTGCATGTCTGAGCACTCGGAAACTCTCGTGAGTCTGGATACTAAAGTATCTTCGCACCTTTCCACAATTCCGAAATTGAGTTCCCCTCATCCTATCCAATCTAATTTCATATTTAATATCAGACGGAATAACTAGACACTACCTTACTGAACTGAGGGTAGTATAAGATAAATAGTATAAGATAATTAGGAGATCCTTATAGTCTTTTGTATAATCTCTTCTTTAATCAATCCTGAGAAAAAAAGAGGATCCTTTAGGAATAGGATTGGATACCGAGATTTCCTACCTCTGGATTTCGCAGTTCTGAATCCCAGAATTGACACTCTCACTATTTCTTTGATTCAATTTCAAAATAAATGGTCCGAACTAATCATTAATAAATAATCAAATAAATAATAAGGGAGGGTTGTTTCATCCATATTTGCACCGTACTGGTTTGGGCCACACCCACCCAGAACCCGTGGATTCTAAAAAAAAAGTATTGACACGTCTGCTTTGCTTAGTTCTTAAATCTTTTGTTGATTAGGCGACACCCGGATTTGAACCGGGGATAAAGGATTTGCAGTCCCCTGCCTTACCACTTGGCCATGTCGCCCAATTGGATCCAATCCAAAATGGATAAAAAGATTATCCATATTCTATAATTCTATTCATTTTTTTTTTTTATCTTGAATCCCGTCGGTCGTACTTATCCTAAAAAACGGATTTTCGGTCACAGGCTGAAAAATTCAAGGAAAATTGGAACTATTAACCATTTACTTTGAATTAGCGAGCGGGTCTTTAATTTTTATATCAAATGAAATTTTGTTTCCTTAATGGCATAAGAAAAACAAATTGATTTATGACTAATGAGTATCCATTATTTTCAATAATAAATATTTTCCAATTTCAATTATAACAACATATATGTGTATATGTAAACCCCAGAACAGAAATTGTTCTTACCCAGATACCGAGCCGAGCCGGGTCTCGCTCTTATGCGCATATCCCGATTAAAGAATCATCGTCCTTGAATTTTCATTGAATATTTTGAATATAAACTAGGAATTCCGTGAATTCTTTTTTGCAATGAAATTAAATTGAGTGTGCTAAAAAAAAGGAAACTCTATACTACTTCTTATTATTATGTCTTTATCTCATTCATAGAAAGGAGATTAAACCCTGAATCCTTAATCCTTTTTTTGTATCCAATCCTATGGTAATATCATAATAATAGGTAGAAATTGGATCTATTTTGATATTCTATATCAAGACTCCATAAGTGTAAGTGACAGAATTTTAGGAATTTTGTATCAATTTTTCTATTTGTACTTGTCGCAAATTCGAACTTGCATCGAAAAGGCTCTTTATTCCTCCACCCCGTCTCCGTTCATACGTATGAAATACATATATGGGGTTGGTTAAAATTTCATGTGATTCAGTAAACAAAATATACATTCCATCATTGCGAGATCGATCCGTCCGGTTCGATGAATAGTGATGAGCCAATAATGGGATTTTTCAAGAAATAAATAAATAGGAAACTTAAGATTAAGATGCTCCGGAATGGAAATGAGGGAATGTCCACAATACCTGGATTTAGTCAGATACAATTTGAGGGATTTTGTAGATTCATTAATCGGGGCTTGACAGAAGAATTTCATAAGTTTCCAAAAATGGAAGATAGAGATCAAGAAATGGAATTTCAATTATTTGTGGAAAGATATCAATTGGTGGAGCCCTTGATAACAGAAAGAGATGCTGTGTATGAATCGCTCACATATTCTTCTGAATTATATGTACCCGCGGGATTAATTTGGAAAACCGGTAGAGATATGCAACAACAAACTGTTTTTATTGGAAACATTCC